CAACGTTATTTGATTCCAAATTGAGAGCAATGCCTATTGTACCTTCTTCAAATTCTACTAATTCACCTGCCATTACTTCATCAAGGCCGTGAATACGAGCAATACCGTCACCTACTTGAAGTACGGTACCAGTATTCGCAATCTTTACTTCTCTATTATATTGTTCAATACGTTCACGGATAATATTACTAATTTCGTCAGCTCGAAGAGTTGCCATTAGTGTCTCTTTTTTCTTTTTCGGAAACAAAGGGAAAAAATAATGCCTAAACTCTAAACTAAAGTAAAAATAGAAGGGCTAATCAGTTATTTCTTCCATGGCCCCGAGGATTCCGATATTAGCACTGATAGTACGGAAGTGTAATTCACTATTCAAACAACTATTCAGAGTTCCTAGAGCTCCCTGTAAGGCTTGTTGGAAAACTTCTTGTCGAACCTGATTAATCGCTCTTTGTTGTTCAAAATGAAGGGTTTCATTTTTATAATTTTCTAATTGTTCCAAACTATAAGAAGTAGCATTAATCAAATTGCATTTTTCTCGTTCTATCTCAGAATATCCATTCATTCGATATTCATCCGCTTCTATTTCCACTTTACGTAAACGAGCCCGCGCCTTTTCGAGCTGCTCAATGGCTCCTCTACGTAATTCTTCCGAATTTTGAATAGTACTCAAAATCCTCTGTTTTCGATTATCTAATAAATCATTTAATGAAAGTAGATTATCTTACCATTCATTTGACAATTTTCATGATCTCTTCCCGAACCAAACATGAATCTTTCAATTCATTTGGCTCTCACGCTCAATTTTGTATTTTATGGGCATTCCCATATCTTTGAATGAGCCTATCCTTTCTATTTCTGTTTGTTTGAAAACATATCAAAACCGATACAAGACCCAGAATATTAGGAGGACTCTTCCGACCCGACAAAAAATCTATAATTTTCAGCAAAGTTGTTTCTTTATCGTTATTTGTTCTTTACTTATTACTTAACTTAGTTTATATTTTATATATTCTTAATTTATATATTTCTATGTTTCTTTCCATTTTTATTTTCAATTCCATTCCAAAATGGAAAGAAATCCAAATAAATATATAAATATATATATTAGAAATTTTCTATTTTCATTTTATTTTTATTCCAATCCAAAAATGATTCTTTTTTATACATAGGTCGTCGATTTGGCATTGGATAATAAAGGGAACCTTGCCCTTTTTTCTAGGAAATGGTTCCAATCGATTTTCTCGATATGAGTGTTCTATATCGGAAAAATTACCAACTATTCTATTTAAAACCACTTCGGTACTAACGTAGTGGTAGAAAGAGTACCGTGTTGTGCCCAGACTTCAAACAGTTTAGCTTTAACCATGTTAATGGTCTCACATTATTGGTTAATAGAGAATCAAAGTTGACTTACCAATGAATCACGAAATGCTATGGTTCTTACATATGACATATGATTTCTGAATGGATTCAGAAGGAATTCGCCGAGATCGTGCACTTTTTTTCTATTCGTTTATATCCTATAACTATAATATATCCTATAACTATAATATAATAAATGGAATACTCAAACTATAATAAAACTATAAACTATAATATAATAAATACTAATATAATTAGAATATCTTAGAATATCAAAATAAGATTAAAAAATTAATAATATTCATGAAATTAATTAGAAAATGAGAAATATAAGAAATAATTAATATAAATAATAATATAGATAGAAATAAATAGAAAAAAAAAATGCAGCCGGTTGGATCCAACCTATTCTTGAAATATACAACTCGCACACACTCCCTTTCCAAAAAAAATCAATACACCAAGCACTACACTTAGATTTATTGGATTTGTTGCTAAAATATCGGTATTAAACCCGAAACTCCCGGCGGATGGCCAGTGGCCTAAGGAAACGAAAGAATCGGTTACATTTTTCATATGCTCTCCTCTTATAGACTTATAGATAGGACTAACAAAGAACAGAGTTCTTTTTATATCACTTGGCTCGCCCTTTTTTTATCGATTTCTTTTTCTGAATTTACCACTTTGAATGGGAGTAGATTCAATCTATTTATTGAATTTTATGGAATTGGAGAATTCCAATATTTCTTATTTTGTTTTCTTCTTTTTTGAGGTTTCCAATAAGAAAATATACTTATTAAGTTATTAAGTGAAGTCCTAAGTCTCATGTAAATTGTGAAAATTCTTCTTTTCTTTGTTCAAACTTAACCTAAAAGAAAAAAATACGTTATGTACTTTGTTTAAATTCTATTTCCATTCTAGGGTGAAATTAAACAAAAGGATTTGCAAATAAAAGTGCTAATGCCACGACCAGTCCATAAATTGTTAAAGCTTCCATAAAAGCTAGACTAAGCAATAAAGTACCTCGTATTTTACCTTCTGCTTCTGGTTGTCTCGCAATACCTTCTACGGCTTGGCCTGCAGCAGTACCTTGACCAACTCCAGGTCCAATAGAAGCAAGCCCTACGGCCAATCCAGCAGCAATAACGGAAGCGGCAGAAATAAGTGGATTCATGATAGGTTCCTCGTACCAAAAAAAAAGGGTTAATGATACAATCAACCAATGAATTATTACTTATTTATTGGAAATTGGAATTGGATTTGCTCACTAAAATCTATCGAGTCGAAATAAGTAAAACTGAAAAAAAAATAATATATATAATATAGAGAGGGATAACCCCTATATAACTTATATAACTAGTATATCTAATATCACATATACATTTTTTTCTTTCCTAACGTAAACAAACCACTCGCTTTTTATATGGAATCGGATTTTAGGCTAGAATAAATCTTCGAAAGATATTAAAGATATACAGAGTCTGCGGCTGGACTTCTAGACATTCCATATATCTAGTGTGACCCCTCTCCTCTAACCGGCCCGTCATTTCGTAATATCGTCTATCTTTCCTCCTACAACCCTAGTTGTATATACATACGGATTTGTATCTATTATGTTCCCCAACCAAGAGGCAGATAGATTATCTTGAACATGCACTGCCTCAATTGGGATAAGCTAAAACAAGACTATTTGGAAAACTAATTAATGATGACCCTCCATGGATTCCCCTATATAAGCCGCGGCTAAAGTTGCAAAAATAAGAGCTTGAATACCGCTTGTAAATAATCCAAGAAACATGACAGGTATAGGAACTACTGAAGGTACTAAAGAAACAAGAACAACAACTACTAATTCATCAGCCAATATATTCCCGAAAAGTCGAAAACTAAGAGATAAAGGTTTTGTGAAATCTTCTAGGATGTTAATTGGTAAAAGTATTGGAGTTGGTTGAATGTATTTTCCGAAATAACCCAATCCTTTTTTTGTAAGACCCGCATAAAAATATGCCGCTGACGTGGGTAAGGCTAAAGCAACAGTAGTATTTATATCATTCGTGGGGGCGGCTAACTCCCCATGAGGTAACTGTATTATTTTCCAAGGTAAAAGGGCACCTGACCAATTAGAAACAAAAATAAACAGGAACATAGTTCCAATAAAGGGAACCCAAGGACCATATTCTTCTCCAATCTGAGTTTTGCTCAAGTCTCGAATAAATTCAAGGACATATTCGAAGAAATTCTGACCATCAGTCGGAACGGTTTGTGGATTTCGAACAGCTATGATGACTGAACCTAATAAGATAGCAATTACGACCCAAGAAGTGATAAGTACTTGGGCATGAATTTGTAAACCTCCTATTTGCCAATATAGATGTTGGCCTACTTCTAAACCTGATATATCGTATAACCCTTTAAGTGTTTTAATGGAACATGGGATAACATTCATATTGTCCTCTGACAGAAATCGAACTTCAAAAAAATAATTATTTGGATTCAATCATCTCTTTATCAACTCATTTACTTTCATCATTAATCATTAGGATACCAAAAAATCATAAATCATAATATAAAATAGAATATATCATATATATATAATATATAGAATATAATATCAATATCCCATTTGATCTATTTTTCAAAATTCAAGACAAGAATAGTAACCGATCCAGAAAATCCAAATAATTAACTAAAATCTTATTATTCTTAATTATAACATAATAATAATCAACGACTTCTTATATAGCTAGAACGCCCCTCACAAATTGCAGATACTAATTTGTTAAGAATCAATCGGATTGAGGCTATAGCGTCATCGTTGACTGGAATCGAAATATCTGCAAGATCTGGGTCACAATTTGTATCGATTAAACAAATCGTTGGAATCCCCAAAATAACACATTCTCGAAGAGCTGTATATTCTTCTTGCTGATCAACGATGATTACGATATCGGGCAACCCGGTCATATATTTGATCCCACCCAGATATGTTTGTAAAGTAGATAATTTTCTCTTCGCCGTTGCTGCATCTCTTTTTGGTAAACGGTTGAGTTTCCCCATCTTTTGTTCTGCTCTTAAGTCTCTGAACTTAAGAAGTCTCGTTTCCGTAGTGGACCAATTCGTTAGCATACCGCCAAGCCATTTTTTATTAACATAATGACATCGAGCCCTTATTGCAGCTGATGCTACTAAATCCGCTGCTTTATTTTTGGTACCAACGATTAAGAAGGTTTTTCCTCTACTTGCTGCATCAAAAACTAAATCACAGGCTTCTGATAAAAAACGAGCAGTTCTAGTAAGATTTGTAATATGAATACCTTTGCGCTTTGCAGAGATGTAAGGAGCCATTCTAGGATTCCATTTCTTAGTGCCATGACCAAAATGAACTCCTGCTTGCATCATCTCTTCCAAATGGATGTTCCAATATCTTCTTGTCATTTTTTCCACGCTTTCTCTTTTTGCATAAATAAATAATAGTTCCTACGGAACCTTCTACCCTACCGGGATTGGCCGTTGATACACAACTCAAACCATTCGTTTTTTTTTTTTTTACTTCATTTTATTTATTACCAAATCAATAACTAGAAAGTCAAAAAAATCTCTCCTTAGGAATTAGAAAATCGCGTAAATGATTTTTCTGGTGTGTTATAGAAATTGTTTGGGACGCAAGAACAAAAAAATTCTCTATGGTGTAACAAAATATCTCTCATTTCCAACTCAAATAGATTTTGCTTTTTGCTTTCCAAATGAATGGTTTTGTCTTGCCTTGAACGGTGCATTAATTTTTGGAATCCAGTACCGACCGGGATAATCCCTCCCAGAACAACATTTTCTTTCAGACCCTTCAACCAATCAATACGACCTCGTATAGCAGCTTTTGCTAAAACTCTAGCAGTTTCTTGAAAACTTGCTTCGGATATGAAACTTTGAGTATTCAGAGATGCCCTCGTTATTCCCAATAAAATTGCGCGATAACAGATCGTTTCGTCTAAAGCACGCCCTGCTCGTTCCGCTCGCAACAATCCAATTAATTCTCCGGGTAAAAAAACATTAGACATTCCATCTTCTGAAACCAACACTTTTGATGTTACTTGCCGTACAATAATTTCTATATGTCTATTATGGATCTGTACCCCCTGGGATCGATAAACCTTTTGGATCTTATTAACCAAAGAGATACGACTTTGGGCTATAGTTAACTCAGCCCCAATTAAGGATCCCCAGGGAATTCCAAGAATTTTTGGTATACGTTCGTTCCAACCTTCAAATCTCTTTTCAAGGTTCATCGATATTGAACCAATCGAACGCACTTCTAAGATTTGTTCCACTTTTGGAAGACCTTGCGTTATATCACCAGATCGAGATTTTTCATATATAAATGTAACTAATGTATCTCCCTCAGAAAGGGTTTCTCCATAATGTCCATGAACAGTCGCTCCTAGAGTGGCCAAATAGGGCTTAGCTGATCTTATAACTAAGGAGTCAGCATGCACAATTAAAATTTGACCAAATTTTTGGATGTGTGGTCCATATTTAAATAGACATATGCTTTCACAAAGAAATTGTCCAATAATCGTTATTGTGGATGTCTCTTCACAATAATTGTGATGTAGAAAGCACCAATTCAAATGCAATGGATTCAAAATGATGTTATTGCATGAACCGGGATTATAAATCCTCCTATTTTCATCTATTAAACAGTATTTAAATACTTCAAGTACTTGAAAAATCGGTTTCCAATTGTCAAGTAGCCAATATTTTTTTAACAAGATCTGATTATGAGTTCTTAAATGGTAAGATGAATAAAAATTCACTATTTTAGGTGCAATAGTACCTAAAGGGCCCCATGAATCCCTAATTGGAGTTATGGGATTCGATTCTTTTGTCACATTGTTATATTTTGAACCATTGAATGGACCAACCCGAGAACAATTGAATGATGACAAAATTCTCAAAGATTGGCATTCCTTATTTCGATTCAACAACGTACCAATAGTTCCTTGATGCTGGGTAAATAATGGAATCTTCACTTTGGAATAAAAAGGATTAATATTGGTGCGATCTAATTCATTTTTGGGAATCCATCCTGAACTCGATGTATCATACCGTTTTCCAGTATATGAAATCGTAGACTTGCCTAACTCAATTCTTAGGAAATCACGAATCAGATTATTTACCCTTACTTCAACAAAGGAAGCATGAACTTCTTCTATAGGACCATTTTTTTCTTGGTCCCAATTCAATACTAAGCAAGTCCGAACTAATTGAATATTTGTGTGAGAAATTCCTCGAATTGACTTTCCATTTCCATAAAGAATATAATTGACAACTCTAAGTTGGACATTTTCTTTTTCCTGCAAGAGATCTTGCGGGAAAAGTTTTGCAAAATTTATCCCATCAGCTATTTCATATGTGACTACAGGACGAACTAAAACAAAATACTTGTTTTTTGTGGGTGTGATCCGTTGGACATAGATCCAATTTTGCAAATTTTTGGATTCCTTAGCATTCTTTTTTTTTTTCATTCCCGGTGGTATCAAAATGCCGCTGTGTCTGGATATCTTATCTGTCTCTCCGGGAAAATGAATATCTCCAGAAAATATTTTCAGTTCCATACTTTTTTTTTTTCTCTCCACTCGGACTAATCCACCTACTCGGCTTCTTGTATTTAAAGCGAGTTGTGTATCTACTCCAATGATACTATTGTTCTGTACCATTATGGACGAAGATCCGGGTAAGATATGTACTTCTTCGGGAATAAAAAAAAATCGATCTACTTTCATTTTGTATTTCGGACTAAATTCTTTTGCTCCTCGATATTCAATCAAATCTTCTTTTTTCACGAGGAAATCCACCTCTACGGTCCCATATTTAGTAATACCCGAACTCTTTCTTCTGTATCGTGGATCATCAAAATAAGCAAGAATACTATTTCTACGTAAAATACCATTTATGGGTATTTCAATCGAAATACCCATAAATGGTATTAGTTCTTTCTCTAGTTCTTGATCATATTGTAATGGTATGAGAAATCTATTTCTTCGCCTTTTCGCCAAGAAATCAGAGCTCTCTTGGAGAATTGAAGGATATATGAAATTCCAATGACCATTGGGTATGATTCGATCAAGTCTTAAATAGTCAAGAATTTCCCTATCTTTTTTATTAGATTTAGATTTATTAGAAGGATCCAACAATTTATGTCTTACTCGATCATTAGTGATTGAGAGGTCAGAGATATATCTTTCGTCGACAGAAAAAGAATGAATATTCAGTTGATCTTGATCCTTGTGGAGCGAAAAACAAGCTATACTGGATCTGTACGGACTTCCTGCTAATATCCATAAATGACTTGTTTTGGGTAATAGATGAACATTACTATATGTATATTCAGGTGCATGGTAGACATCGGTACTCCAGTGCATTTCTCCCTCTGATTCAGAATAAATATGTTTTCGAACCCTCTCTTTCAAATTCAAAGTGGACGTTCCGGCACGAATTTCAGCAATCACTTGTTCAGATTCTACATATTGATCATTTTGAACTAAAATTAAACTTTTTGGTGGAATATTCACACTATGTATAATATCCCGACTCTCAATAGTTACATACAAGTCTATAGAACATAAAAAAGCAGGATGCCCATGGCGGGTACGTGTGGGATGAACCAAATACTCATTGAACTTTATTTTTCCATTAGAAGGAGCTCGTACATGTTCGGCAGTACCACCTGTGAATACTCCACCCGTATGAAACGTTCTTAGTGTTAGTTGAGTCCCTGGTTCCCCGATTGATTGACCCGCAATAATACCTACGGCTTCCCCTAATTCGACCAGGTCGCCGTGGGTGGGGCTTCTGCCATAACATAATTGACAGATCCAAGATGTATTCCTGCAAGTAAAAGGGGTTCGAATATATATTCGTTGGGTTCCAGAGGTTATGAATCGATTGGCAAGTCCAATCCCAATATCTTGATTTCGAGTGGCAATGCATCGTATCCCCATATATATATCGTCTGCTAATACACGACCAATTAGGGTTTGGGCAAAAATTGTTTCTGTCATCCCATTTCGAGGACTGACGGAAATACCTCGGATAGTACCACAATCTGTTCTACGTACAATAATGTGTTGAACTACTTCAACAAGTCTACGCGTGAGATACCCAGCATCTGATGTTCGTACAGCGGTATCCACGACTCCTTTTCGAGCTCCGTAGCAGGAAATTATATATTCTGTCAAAGAAAGTCCTTCGCGTAAATTGCTTTGAATGGGTAAATCAATCATTTGTCCTTGAGGGTCCGACATTAATCCTCTCATACCTACTAATTGATGTACCTGAGATGCATTTCCTCTAGCTCCTGAAAAGGACATTAGATGTACTGGATTAGAAGGATCAGTCATCCGAAAATTAGGATTCATTTCTTGTCTCAAATATTCACTTGTGGCATACCATATTTCAATGGATTGACGTAATTTTTCTACCGCGTGTACATTCCCATAATGATGGTGTTTCTCCAAAATAAAACTTTGTTTTTCAGCATCTTGGACTAACCATCCCTTGGAAGGTATTGTTAAAAGATCATCTATTCCTAATGAAATAGATGTAGCAGTGGCTTGCTGGAAACCCAAAGTCTTCACTTGATCCAGGATATGTGATGTATATGCCATTCCGAAATGATCTATTAATCTGCTAATAAGTCGTTTCATAGCAGTTCCATCTATCACTTTATTGTGAAAGACCAGGTCGGCCCGTTCTGCCATAAGTACCTCCATATTCCGATGAGTAGGATTCGACAATGGGCCTGAGTCAGTGATTCGAAAACTTCCTTTCCTCAATCTTTATTCACGTAGAAATTCAGAAAAAATGATAATACCAGTGAAATTGGATAGTCCCGACTTCCCGCAAGCACGGGTATCATCTAATCGAATTTCTTAGTTTAGATAGTGTATGAGTAGGCCCGGCAAAACCCCTGTATGGCTTCTTCTATTTCTCGATAAAAAGAAACATGACCAACTGTGGTTCGAATGTATATACAACGGATTCCTTTTTTTACACTTCCTACTATTAAATAGTGCCCATAAATCTCATGATAAGTACCCGAGGATTCATATTGAACTTCGATGGGAATTTCTCTTGAGCCAATGACACGTTGATCTAGCCGCCAACGGAGCCAAAAAGGACTATCTAAATTGATTCGTTTCTGCCGATAAGCTCCAAGTGCATCATAGGAACTACAAAAATGTAGTTCTTTCTCTTTCGTATACTTATAGTTATTGTTGTCAACTGTTTTATTTTGGTAGTTTCCGCAATTATATGGATTATACCTATTTGCACAAATACCCCGTCGATTCCCGATCGTTAATACATAGAGTCCGATAAGCATATCTTGAGTTGGTACGGAAATGGGATCTCCAATAGCTGGAGACAAGAGATTCATATGAGAAAACATAAGTAAACGGGCCTCCGCTTGAGCTTCCAAAGATAAAGGTACATGAACAGCCATTTGATCTCCATCAAAGTCTGCATTGAAGCCCTTACAAACTAGTGGGTGTAAACAAATAGCACGCCCCTCCAGTAAAATGGGTTGGAACGCCTGTATACCCAATCTATGCAGGGTAGGCGCTCTATTCAACAATACAGG